ATCCATCTAATCCAGTCCATCTAATGTCCTTTTCGGGAGCTCGAGGAAACGCATCTCAGGTACATCAATTAGTAGGTATGAGAGGATTAATGTCGGATCCCCAAGGACAAATGATTGATTTACCCATTCAAAGCAATTTACGTGAAGGACTTTCTTTGACAGAATATATAATTTCCTGCTACGGAGCTCGAAAAGGAGTCGTGGATACTGCTGTACGAACATCAGATGCTGGATACCTCACGCGTAGACTTGTTGAAGTAGTTCAACACATTATTGTACGTAGAACAGATTGTGGTACTATCCGAGGTATTTCCGTGAGTCCTCGAAACGGGGTGACAGAAAAAATTTTTGTCCAAACCCTAATTGGTCGTGTATTGGCGGACGATATATATATGGGGATACGCTGCATTGCCACTCGAAATCAAGATATTGGGATTGGACTTGCCAATCGATTCATAACTTTTCGAGCACAACCAATATATATTCGAACCCCCTTTACTTGCAGGAATACATCTTGGATCTGTCAATTATGTTATGGTAGAAGCCCCACTCACGGTGATCTCGTCGAATTGGGGGAAGCTGTAGGTATTATTGCGGGGCAATCAATTGGGGAACCGGGGACTCAACTAACATTAAGGACTTTTCATACGGGTGGAGTATTCACGGGCGGTACTGCCGAACATGTACGAGCTCCTTCTAACGGAAAAATAAAGTTCAACGAGTATTTGGTTCATCCCACACGTACCCGTCACGGACATCCTGCTTTTCTATGTTCTATAGACTTGTATGTAACTATTGAGAGTCGGGATATTCTACATAGTGTGAATATTCCTCCCAAAAGTTTGATTTTAGTTCAAAATAATCAATATGTAGAATCTGAACAAGTTATTGCTGAGATTCGTACTGGAACGTCCACTTTTCATTTTAAAGAGAAGGTCCGAAAACATATTTATTCTGAATCAGAGGGAGAAATGCACTGGAGTACCAATGTTTACCATGCACCCGAATATACATATAGTAATGTTCATCTATTACCAAAAACAAGTCATTTATGGCTATTAGCAGGAGGTCCGTGCGGATCCAGTATAGTGTCTTTTTCACTCCACAAAGATCAAGATCAAATAAATGTGCATTCTGTTTCTGTCGACGAAAGATATATCTCTGACTTCTCAATTACGAATGATCAAGTAAGGCATAAATTGTTGGATCCTTCTATTAAAAATAAAAAAGATAGAGACATTTTTGACTATTCAAGACTTGATCAAATCATCTCCAATAGGCATTTGGATTTCATATATCCTTCGATTCTCCAAGAGAATTTTGATTTATTGGCGAAAAGGCGAAGAAATAGATTTATCATTCCATTACAATATGATCCAGAAAGAGAGAAAGAACTAATACCCTCTTTTGGTATTTCGATTGAAATACCCACAAATGGTATTTTACATAGAAATAGTATTCTTGCTTATTTTGACGATCCACAATATAGAAGAAAGAGTTCGGGAATTACTAAATATGGGGCCGTAGAGGTGGATTCAATCGTAAAAAAAGAAGATTTGATTGAGTATCGAGGAACAAAAGAATTTAGTCCAAAATACAAAATGAAAGTGGATCGGTTTTTTTTTATTCCTGAAGAGGTGCATATCTTACCCGGATCTTCGTACCTAATCGTCCGGAACAATAGTATCATTGAAGTAGATACACAACTCGCTTTAAATACAAATACAAGAAGCCGAGTAGGTGGATTAGTCCGAGTGGAGAGAAAAAAAAAAAGTATTGAACTGAAAATTTTTTCTGGAGATATTCATTTTCCCGGAGAGACAGATAAGATATCTAGACACAGCGGCATTTTAATACCACTGGGAATGAAAAAAAAAAATTCTAAGGAATCAAAAATTTTGAAAAATTGGATTTATGTCCAACGAATCACACCCATTAAAAAAAAGTATTTTGTTTTGGTTCGGCCCGTAATCACATATGAAATAACTGATGGGATAAATTTAGCAAAACTTTTCACTCAAGATCTCTTGCAGGAAAAAGATAATGTGCAACTTAGAATTGTCAATTATATCCTTTATGGAAACGGAAAGTCAATTCGCGGAATTTTTCACACAAGTATTCAATTAGTTCGGACTTGCTTAGTATTGAATTGGGACCAAGAAAAAAATGGTTCTATAGAAGAAGTTCATGCTTCTCTTGTTGAGGTAAGGGTAAATGATCTGATTCAAAATTTCATAATAATTGAGTTAGTAAAGTCTAGTATTTCATATGTCGGAAAAAGGTATGATACGCCGGATTCAGGATTGATTCCCGATAATGGATTAGATTGCACCAATATCAACCCTTTTTTTTCTATTTCTAAAGTGAAGATTTCAGTAGTTACTCAGCATCAAGCAACTATTGGTACATTGTTGAATCAAAATAAGGCTTTGAGAATTTTGTCATCATTCAATTGTTCTCGAGTTGGTCCATGTCCAGTCAATGGTTCGAAATATAACATCACGGCAAAAGAATTGAATCCCATAATTCTAATTAGGGATTTGTTGGGTCCCCTAGGTACTATTGTATCTAAAATAGTGAACTTTTATTCAGCTTACTATTTAATAACTCATAATCAGATCTTGGTAAACAAATATAGGATACTTGATAATTTGAAAGCGGCTTTCCAAGTACTTGAAGTACTTAAATACTGTTTAATAGATGAAAATAGAAGGATTTATAATCCCAACCCATGCAATAACATCATTTTGAATCCATCCCATTTGAATTGGTGCTTTTTACATCACAATTGTTGTGAAGAAACATCCACAATAATTAGCATTGGACAATTTATTTGTGAAAATCTATGTCTAGTTAAATATGGAACACACATAAAAAAATCCGGTCAAATTTTAATTGTTCATGTTGATTCCTTAGTTATAAGATCAGCTAAGCCCTATTTGGCTACTCCAGGAGCGATTGTTCACGGACATTACGGAGAAACCCTTTCTGAAGGAGATACGTTAGTTACATTTATATATGAAAAATCCCGATCTGGTGATATAACGCAAGGACTTCCAAAAGTGGAACAAATCTTAGAAGTGCGTTCGATTGGTTCAATATCGATGAACCTTGAAAGGAGAGTTGAAGGTTGGAACGAACGTATACCAAGAATTCTTGGAATTCCTTGGGGATTCTTAATTGGAGCTGAGCTAACTATAGCCCAAAGCCATATCTCTTTGGTTAATAAGATCCAAAAGGTTTATCGATCCCAAGGGGTGCAGATCCATAATAGGCATCTGGAGATTATTGTACGACAAGTAACATCAAAAGTGTTGGTTTCAGAAGACGGAATGTCTAATGTTTTTTCGCCTGGAGAATTAATCGGATTGCTGCGAGCGGAACGAGCAGGGCGTGCTTTAGATGAAGCGATCTGTTATCGGGCAATTTTATTAGGAATAACGAGGGCGTCTCTGAATACTCAAAGCTTCATATCTGAAGCAAGTTTTCAAGAAACTGCTAGAGTTTTAGCAAAAGCTGCTCTACGGGGGCGTATTGATTGGTTGAAGGGTCTGAAAGAAAATGTTGTTCTGGGGGGAATTATCCCTATCGGTACCGGATTTCAAAAATTAGTGCACCGTTCAAGGCAAGACAAAAATATTCATTTTGAAATAAAAAAGAAAAATGTATTCGAGTTGGAAATGAGAGATATTTTGTTACACCATCGAGAATTTTTTTGTTCTTGTAGCCCAATTTTCATGACACAATGACACATTAGAAAATTGATTTTCGCGATTTCATAATTCCTAAACAAAGATTTTTTCTTTTTCCTTTCTAGTTTTGGTAAGGAAAAAAATTAAGTAAGTAATAAAAAGAAAAAAAAATGAATGGTTTGGACTATGTATCAATGGTCAACCTCGGTTGAAGGTTCCGTAGGAACAATTATTTATTTGTAAAAAAAAAATATAGAGAAAGCGCGGCAAAAATGACAAGAAGGTATTGGAACATCCATTTGGAAGAGATGATGGAGTTGGGAGTACATTTTGGTCATGGTACTAAAAAATGGAATCCTAGAATGGCTCCTTACATTTCTGCAAAGCGTAAAGGTATTCATATTACAAATCTTACTAGAACTGTTCGTTTTTTATCAAAAGCCTGTGATTTAGTTTTTGATGCAGCAAGTCGAGGAAAAACCTTTTTAATGGTTGGTACCAAAAATAAAGCAGCGGATTTAGTAGTCTCAGCTGCAATAAGGGCTCGATGTCATTATGTTAATAAAAAATAGCTCGGTGGTATGTTAACGAATTGGTCCACTACGGAAACGATACTTCATAAGTTCAGAGACTTAAGAGCAGAACAAAAGATGGGGAAACTCAACCGTCTCCCTAAAAAAGATGTAGCAATGTTGAAGAGAAAATTATCGACTTTGCAAACATATCTGGGTGGGATCAAATATATGACCGGGTTTCCCGATATTGTAATCATCATTGATCAGCAAAAATAATATACGGCTCTTCGAGAATGTGTCATTTTGGGAATTCCAACAATTTGTTTAATCGATACAAATTGTAACCCAGATCTTGCAGATATTTCGATTCCAGCCAACGATGACGCTATAGCTTCAATCCGATTGATTCTTAACAAATTAGTATCCGCAATTTGTGAGGGTCGTTCTAGCTATATAAGAAGTCGTTGATTATGATTATGTTATGATTAAGAATAATAAGATTAGTTAATTATTTTGATTTCTTAGATTGGTTACTATTCTTGTCTTGAATTTTTTAAAAGAGATAAAATGTGGGATATTATGTTATGTGATTTCTTGGTATTTTAAATATATGATTAATGATGAAAGTAGATAAGTTGAAAAAGAGATGGTTGAATCAAAATAATTTTTTTAAGTTCGATTTCTGTCAGAGGGCAATATGAATGTTATACCATGTTCCATTAAAACACTCAAAGGATTATACGATATATCAGGTGTAGAAGTAGGCCAACATTTATATTGGCAAATAGGAGGTTTACAAATTCATGCTCAAGTACTTATCACTTCTTGGGTAGTAATTGCTATCTTATTAGGGTCAGTCATCATAACTGTTCGGAATCCACAAACCATTCCGACCGACGGGCAGAATTTCTTTGAATATGTCCTTGAATTTATTCGAGACTTGAGCAAAACTCAGATTGGAGAAGAATATGGGCCTTGGGTTCCCTTTATTGGAACCATGTTCTTATTTATTTTTGTTTCTAATTGGTCCGGAGCTCTTTTACCTTGGAAAATCATACAGTTACCTCATGGAGAGTTGGCTGCCCCCACGAATGATATAAATACTACTGTTGCTTTAGCTTTACCCACGTCCGTGGCATATTTTTATGCGGGTCTTACCAAAAAAGGATTGGCTTATTTTGGAAAATACATTCAACCAACCCCAATCCTTTTACCAATTAACATCCTAGAAGATTTCACAAAACCTTTATCTCTGAGTTTTCGACTTTTCGGGAATATATTGGCGGATGAATTAGTAGTTGTTGTTCTTGTTTCTTTAGTACCTTTAGTAGTTCCTATCCCTGTCATGTTTCTTGGATTATTTACAAGCGGTATTCAAGCTCTCATTTTTGCAACTTTAGCCGCAGCTTATATAGGGGAATCCATGGAGGGTCATCATTGATTAGTTTTAGCTATATGTAATGTCTATAAGTCCAGCCACAGTTCCTGTATATCTTTCGACGAATTATTCTAGAATCTGATTCAATAAAAAATGCGGGCGGTTTCCGTTATGAAAGAAACAAATGTATATGTGATAGTAGATATATATTAGTTATATAGGGTTTATCCCTATCTATATTATTTTTTTTTGAAGTTTTAGTTACTTTGATTTGATATTTTTTAGTGATCAAATAAGTAATAATTCCTTGGTTGATTGTATCATTAACTATTTTTTTTTGGTGCGAGGAACCTATCATCATGAATCCACTGATTTCTGCCGCTTCCGTTATTGCTGCTGGATTGGCCGTAGGGCTTGCTTCTATTGGACCTGGAGTTGGGCAAGGTACTGCTGCAGGTCAAGCCGTAGAAGGTATTGCGAGACAACCAGAAGCAGAAGGAAAAATAAGAGGCACTTTATTGCTTAGTCTAGCTTTTATGGAAGCTTTAACCATTTATGGGCTCGTTGTGGCATTAGCACTTTTATTTGCAAATCCTTTTGTTTAATTTCATCCTAGAATGAAAATGTAAAAAAGTGCATTACACACTTTTTCTTATTTTATTAATTCGTTGCCGTTTGCTTCTGTGAATTGAATTATATCACTACTTTACTCCTACAATTATGTATTTGTTGGAACAATACCCCGGGAAGGACTGATTTGAGGATGACGAATTAGTGGATTTGCTCGCTTTCTTCCTTCCCGTCCTTCGGTTAGTACGATGGAATTTTTACTTTTCTTTTAGGAAATGTTTGAACAAGGGAAATATTTTGCAATTTCTACGAGACCTAGGACCCAACTTAATAAGTATCTTATCGGAAACTAAAAACAAAGAAAAAAATGAAGAAAAAGAAATCGATCAAAAAAGGGCAAGTCAAGTAATACAAAAAGAACTCTGTTCTTTGTTAGTCCTATCTATAAGAGGAGAGCATATGCAAAATGTAACCGATTCTTTCGTTTCCTTGGGCCACTGGCCATCCGCCGGGAGTTTCGGGTTTAATACCGATATTTTAGCAACAAATCTAATAAATCTAAGTGTAGTGCTTGGTGTATTGATTTATTTTGGAAAGGGAGTGTGTGCGAGTTGTATATTTCAAGAATAGGTTGGACCCAACCGGCTGCACTTTATTTATTTATGTTATTTATATATATATATAATAATAATATTTTTATATTTTTATTATTTTTTTTTTTAGAATAAGATAAATAGGAAAAAGTGTAAAATCTCGACGAATTCCTTCTGAATAAATTAAGAAATCATATGTAAGAACCATAGCATTTCGTTCTTTATTGGTAAGTCAACTTTGATTCTCTATCAACCAATAAAGTGAGACCATTAACATGGTTAAAGCTAAACTGTTTGAAGTCCGGGCACAACACGGTACTCTTTCTACCACTACGTTAGTACCGAAATGGTTTAAAAAAGAATAGTTGGTAATTTTTCTGATATATAACACTCATATCAATAAAATTATTTGGACCGTTTACTAGAATAAATAAAAGGGGCGCCCTGCGTTTTATTATTTTATTATCCAATATTCAATGCCGAATCGACGACCTATGTATAAAAAATAGGAATTTTTGGATTTAAATAAAAATTTCATTGAAATTTAAATAAAGAACAAATTAAAGAAACAACTTTGCTGATCTGATAATTAGAGATTTTTGTCTGGTCGGAAGAGTCCTTCTAATATTCTGGTCTTGTATCAGTTTTGATATGTTTGCATACAAACAGAACTAGAGAGGATAGGCTCATTACATTAAAAAAAAGATATGAAAGTGCCCATAAAATAAAAAATTGAGCGTGAGAGCCAAATG